TGGAAAACTCGTTGTCGGACTTGATTAATCGCTCTTTGTTGTTCAAAATGAAGGGTTTCATTTTTGTAATTTTCTAATCGTTCCAAACTATCACAAGTGGCATTAATCAAATTTTCTTTTTCTCGTTCTATCTCGGAGTATCCATTCACTCGATATTCATTTGCTTCCGTTTCCACTTTACGTAAGCGTGCCCGGGCTTTTTCGAGCTGCTCAATAGCTCCTTTACGTAATTCTTCTGAATTTCGAATAGTACTCAAGATCCTCTGTTTTCGATTATCTAATAAATCATTTAATGAAAGTAGATTTTGTTACCATTAATTTCACAACTTACATGATCTCTTCCCGAACCAAACATGAACCTTTCGATTCATTTGGCTCTCACGCTTCATTTTTGAATTTATGGGCATTCCATATATTTTAATGTAATGAGCCTACCCTCTCTTTTCTGTTCGTATTCAAAGATATCAAAATTTATCTTATACAAGACCAGAGTTTATTCGGAGGACTCTTCTGACCAGACAAAAAATCTATAATTGTCAGCAAAGTTGTTTCTTTATTTTTTATTTGTATTTGTTATGTTATTTATTATTTTTTAGATTTCGTTTTTTAGTTTTATTTATTCAATATTCCTTCAATATAATATTCAAATCCAAAAATTTTCATTCTATACATAGGTTGTCGATTCAGCATTGGATAAAAAAAGGGGGTGCCTTTTTCCTTAGGAAATGGTTCAAATTATTTTATCGATATGAGTGTTCTATATCGGATAAATTAGCAACTATGCATTTTTTATTTTTAAACCATCTTAGTACTAACATAGTGGTAGAAAGAGTACCATGTTTGTTGTGCCTGGACTTCAAACAGTTTAGCTTTAACCATGTTAATGGTCCCACATTATTGGTTGATAGAGAATCAAAGTCAATTTACCAATGAATTACGAAATGCTATGGTTCTTACATATGATTACTTAATTTATCCAGAAGTAATTCGTCGAGATCATGCACATTTTTTATCCTATTTATTTTATCCTTATTTATAATAAAAAAAAAAAAAAATAAAGTGCAGCCGGTCGGATCCAACCTATTTTTGAAATACACAACTCGCACACACTCCCTTTCCAAAATAAATCAATACACCAAGTACTACGCTTAGATTTATTGGATTTGTTGCTAAAATATCGGTATTAAACCCAAAACCCCCGGCGGACGGCCAGTGGCCCAAGGAAACGAAAGAATCGGTTACACTTTTCATATACTCTCCTCTTATAGATAGGACTAACAAAGAACAGAGTTCTTTTTGTATCACTTCGCCCTCCCCTTTTTGGTTGATTTCCTTTTTTTTATTTTATGGGATTTTTTAATGGGAATAGATTTAATCTATTAATTTAATTTATTTGATTTAATTTATTTATTATTTTTAATTATTTTAATTAAATTTTATTTATTATTTTATTCTAATTAAAGTTAAAGTTTCCAGTTTCCAAGAAGATACTTATTGGGTTGGGTTCAGTCCTGGGTATTATGCCAATTGCAAAATACCTCGTTTGTTGCGTTGCAACGCATCCTAAAAAAAGGTTTCTATTATACTAAGAACTAAAAACGGGAAGGAAGAAAGCGAGAGGATCCGCTAATTACTAATCCTAAAATCCGTCCTCCCCGGAGGTATTCTCTCAACGAATAAGTAATTGTTAGAGTGAAATGTTGATATAATTCGAAGAAAGGCAAGTCTAAGTCAAAAAAAAAGTACATTACGTACTTTTCTTCTAGAATTAAACAAATGGATTCGCAAATAAAAGTGCTAATGCCACGACCAGTCCGTAAATTGTTAAAGCTTCCATAAAAGCCAGACTTAGCAATAAAGTACCTCGTATTTTACCCTCTGCTTCTGGCTGTCTCGCAATACCTTCTACGGCTTGACCCGCAGCAGTACCTTGACCAACCCCAGGTCCGATAGAAGCAAGCCCTACGGCCAATCCAGCAGCAATAACAGAAGCGGCAGAAATCAGTGGATTCATGGTAAGCTAAGCTCCTCGCACAAAAAAAAAGAAATGGTTAATGATACAATCAACCAATTAATCATCAGAAATACAGAAATACTTCGAAATCTCGTTTTTAGTTCTTATACATGATGGAGTTTTTGTAAATCTATATGCATATGATTCTAGTCATTGCATTTCTTTATTCTAAACCCATTTTTCATTCAATTCTTCATTCTTTATTCTTCTACATCCTTGAGTTCAGAGTTCATTTGTTTATTTGTTCAATCCCCACTCACAGACAAAGCAGAAGGACTTTCTATTGGAATCCCATCTAAGTGCAGTGGGCTGTGAAATGAAAAATAAATATTATATAAGATATAAGAGCCTCACTATAACTAGTGAATTTATAATATCACATATACATTTGTTTCTTCCATAACGTAAACCACCTATTGAATATGATTCCAGAATTATTTTTTTTTTTGAACCATATGCGGGGGTTGGACAGACTTATAACTATTTATTACATATGCCCAGTTTCATTTTCCTAAGCTAAGCTAGCTTTTTATTTAGTCTTACGTCGTAAAAAGATAACAATTCTTATTCAAATTTAAAATTGTAATATTATAATTAACTAAACAAATATAAATAACTAAACAAATAACAAATAAAATATAAATACAATATAAATTTATAAATTGGAGAAGTCTATAAATAAATAAGCCAAAATCTTAGGAAAAAGATCTAAATGATCTCTTTTTCCTAAGATTTTTTTACAATTAAATAATATCGTACATCTTTCCTGCTACGACTCTATACCATATAGAAATCTTTTATCTATTATAGTTCCTCGCCAAGTCGATTATATTAAATTGAACTCCACATGAATTGGGATAAGGTTGAAAAAAAAAAACAATTTAGAAAGCTAGTCAATGATGACCCTCCATGGATTCACCTATATAAGCCGCGGCTAAAGTTGCAAAAATAAGAGCTTGAATACCGCTTGTGAATAATCCAAGAAACATGACGGGTATAGGAACTACTGAAGGTACTAAAGAAACAAGAACAACAACTACTAATTCATCAGCCAATATATTTCCGAAAAGTCGAAAACTAAGTGATAAAGGTTTTGTGAAATCTTCTAGGATGTTAATTGGTAAAAGTATTGGAGTTGGTTGAATGTATTTCCCAAAATAACTCAAACCTTTTTTTGTAAGACCCGCATAGAAATATGCCACTGACGTGGGTAAAGCTAAAGCAACAGTAGTGTTTATATCATTCGTAGGCGCAGCTAACTCCCCATGAGGTAACTGTATGATTTTCCGAGGTAAAAGAGCACCTGACCAGTTAGAAACAAAAATAAATAAGAACATAGTTCCAATAAAAGGAACCCAAGGACCATATTCTTCTCCAATCTGAGTTTTACTCAAGTCCCGAATGAATTCAAGGATATATTCGAAGAAATTCTGACCGTCGGCCGGAATGGTTTGTGGATTCCGAACAGCTATGGTAACTGAACCTAATAAGATAGCAATTACGACCCAAGAAGTGATAAGTACTTGGGCATGGATTTGTAAACCTCCTATTTGCCAATATAAATGTTGGCCTACTTCTACACCCGATATATCATATAGCCCTTTGAGTGTGTTAATGGAACATGGTATAACATTCATATTGTCCTCTGACAGAAATTGAACTTCAAAAAAAGAATTATTTTGATTCAACCATCTCTTTCTTAACTGACCCACTTTAATCATTAATCGTATTTTAATCATTAATCGTATATTTAGGATACTAAGTAATCACATAAAATCCCCAGTCCGAGTACTTTTTTTTTTTTTTATCTTTTTTTTTGAAATCCAGGAATAGTAACCGATCCAATAAATAAAATCTATTGAGTTTCCCGAAGTAATTGACTTATTTATCTTATTATTATTAATCATAATCAATGATTTCTTATATAACTAGAACGACCTTCACAAATTGCGGATACTAATTTGTTAAGAATCAATCGGATTGAAGCGATAGCGTCATCGTTGGCTGGAATCGAAATATCTGCGAGATCTGGGTCACAATTTGTATCGATTAAACAAATCGTCGGAATCCCCAAAATGACACATTCTCGAAGAGCCGTATATTCTTCTTGCTGATCAACGATAATTACAATATCGGGTAACCCTGTCATATATTTGATCCCACCCAGATATGTTTGCAAGGTAGATAATTGTCTCTTCAACATTGCTGCATCCCTTTTTGGAAGACGGTTGAGTTTCCCCATCCTTTGTTCGGCTCTTAAATCCCTGAACTTTTGAAGTCTCGTTTCCGTAGTGGACCAATTCGTTAACATACCACCAAGCCATTTTTTATTAACATAATGGCACCGAGCCTTTATTGCAGCGGATGCTACTGAATCAGCTGCTTTATTTTTTGTACCAACGATTAAAAAGTGTTTTCCTCTACTTGCTGCATCAAAAACTAAATCACAGGCCTCTGATAAAAAACGCGCAGTTCTCGTAAGATTTGTAATATGAATACCTTTACGTTTTGCGGAGATGAAAGGTGCCATTCTAGGATTCCATTTCCTAGTACCATGACCAAAATGAACTCCTGCTTCCATCATTTCTTCCAAATTAATGTTCCAATATCTTCTTGTCATTTTTCCCCATACTTGCTCTTTGTTTTAAAAAAAAAAAACAAAGAGACGAGGTATCTGAAATAAATAATTGTTCCGATGGAACTTTCTACCGAGGATTGATCGTTGATACACGACCCAAACCATTAATTCCTTTTAATTCATTATGATCTTTATTATCGAATAAGAAAATTGGACCAGATAATTAAATTATAATTAAAAAAACGAGTCTCCTTTTAGGAATCATAAAATCGTGTCAATGATTATTCTGATGTCTCATGGAAATTGTTTGAGACGCAAGAACTCAAAAATTCTCTATGGTGAAATAAGATATCTCTCATCTTTCCTTCGAACAAATTCTTCTTTTTGATTTCCAAATGAATGTTTTTGTGTTGCCTTGAATGATGCACTAATTTTTGGAATCCGGTACCAACAGGTATAATTCCCCCCAGGACAACATTTTCTTTCAGGCCTTTCAACCAATCAATACGACCTCGTAGAGCAGCTTTTGCTAAAACTCGAGCAGTTTCTTGAAAACTAGCTTCGGATATGAAACTTTGAGTATTAAGAGATGCCCTCGTTATTCCCAATAAGATTGCTCGATAACAGATCGCTTCATCCAAAACACGCCCTGCTCGTTCCGCTCGCAACAATCCGATTAGTTCTCCGGGTGAAAAAACATTAGACATTCCATCTTCTGAAACCAACACTTTTGATGTTACTTGACGGACAATAATCTCTATATGTCTATTATGGATCTGTACCCCCTGAGATCGATAAACCTTTTGGATCTTATTAACCAAAGAGATACGGCTTTGGGCGATGGTTAGCTCCGTGCTAATCAAGAATCCCCAAGGGATTCCAAGAATTCTTGATATACGTTCATTCCAACCTTTAACCCTCTTTTCGAGATTTATCGATATTGAATCAATCGAACGCACTTCTAACACTTGTTCCACTTTTGGAAGACCTTGCGTTATGTCACCAGATCTTGATTTTTCATATATAAATGTAACTAATGTATTTCCCTCGCGAAGGATTTCTCCATAATGACCATGAACCGTTGCTCCTGGAGTAGCCAAATAGGGCTTGGCTGATCTTATTACTAAGTAGTCAACATGAACAATTAGAACTTGACCAGATTTTTTCTGTGATCCATATTTGAATAGACATACATTTTCACAAAAAAATTGTCCAAGGCTAATAATTGTGGATGTATCATCACAATAATCGTGGTGGAGAAAACGCCAATTTAAATCGAATGGATTAAAAATGATGTTACTGCACGGATCGGGATTATAAATCCCCCTATTTTCATCTATTAAAAAATATTTAAGTAGTTGGAAAGTCTGACTAAATTTGTTAAGTAACAAATATTTCTTTAACAAAATCTGATTATAAGTTATTAAATGGCAAGATGAATAAAAATTCGCAATTTTGAGTACTACTGTACCTAAGGGGCCTAACGAATTCCTAATTGGAATTATAGGATCCGCTTTAATTGATTCTTTTGTCACATTGTTATATTTCAAACCATTGAATGGACCAATTCGAGAATAGTTGGATGATAACAAAATTTTCAAAGATTGGCATTCCTTATTTTGATTCAACAACGTACCACTAGTTCCTTTATGTTTGGTAAGTGATTGAATCTTTGCCTTGGAATAAAAAGGATTAATATTGGTGTAATCTAATCTATCATGGTTAATCAATCCTGAACCCGCCGTACAATTTCTTTTTCCGGTATACGAAATAGGGGACTTGACTAACTCAATTCTTATGAAATCGCAAATTAGATCATTTGTCCTTATTTCAACAAAAGAAGCATGAACCCCCTCTATAGAACCATTTTGTTCTTGGTTCCAATCCAATACTAAGCAAGTCCGAACTAATTGAATGCTTGTGTGATAAATTCCTCGAATTGGCTTGCCATTTCCATAAAGGATATAATTGACAACTCTAAGTTGGACATTATCCCCTTCCTGCAAAGGATCCTGGGGGAAAAATGTTGCTAAATTGATCCCATCCGCTATTTCATATGTGACTACGGGTCGAACCAAAACAAAATACTTTTTCTTAGTAGGTGTGATCCGTTGGACATAGATCCAATTTTTCAATTTTTTTGGTTCCTTAGAATTTATTTTTCCCGTTCCCGGTGGTATCAAGATGCCGCTGTGCCTGGATATCTTATCTGTCTCTCCAGGAAAATGGATATCCCCAGAAAATATTTTGAGTTCAATACTTTTTTTTTTTCTCTCCACTCGGACCAATCCACCTACTCGGCTTCTTGTATTTAAAGTGAGTGGTGTATCCACTCCAATAATACTATTGTTCCGGACCATTATCAACGAAGATCCAGGTAAGACATGCACTTCCTCGGGAATGAAAAAAAATCGATCTACTTTCATTTGGTATTTTGGACTAAATTCTTTTGCTCCTCGATATTCAATCAAATCCTCTTTTTTGACGATTGAATCGACCTCTACAGTCCCATATTTAGTAATCCCTGAACTGTTTCTTCGGTATCGGGGATCGTCGAAATAAGCAAGAATACTATTTCTACGTAAAATACCATTTATGGGTATTTCAATCGAAACACCAAAACGGGGCATTAGTTCTTTCTCGCGCTCTTGATCATATTGTAATGGAATGATCAATCTATTTCTTCGCCTCTTCGCCAAAAAATCAGAATTTTCGTGGAGAATAGAAGGATATTTTAAATTCCAATGACCATTGGATATGCTTCGATCAGGTCTTGAATAATCAAAAGTCCCCCCCCCCTTTTTACTAGAAGAATACGAACTAAACAATTTATGTCTCGCTGGATCATTAGTTACTGATAGGTCAGAGATATATCTTTCTTCGAGAGAAAAAGAATGAACATTTATTTGATCTTGATCCTTGTGGAGAGAAAAACAGACAATACTGGATCTGCACGTACCTACTGCTAATATCCATAAATGACTTGTTTTTGGTAATAGATGAACATTGCCATAAGTATATTCAGGTGCATGGTAGACATCGGTACTCCAGTGCATTTCTCCCTCTGATTCAGAATAAATATGTTTTCGAACCTTCTCCTTAAAATTGAAAGTGGATGTTCCGGCACGAATCTCAGCAATCACTTGTTCTGATTCTACGTATTGATCATTTTGAACTAAAATCAAACTTTTTGGGGGAATATTTACATTATGGATAATATCCTGACTTTCAATAGTTACATACAGGTCTATAGAACATAGAAAAGCAGGATGTCCATGACGGGTACGTGTGGGATGAACCAAATCCTCATTGAATTTTATTTTTCCATTAAAGGGAGCTCGCACATGTTCGGCAGTACCGCCCGTGAATACTCCGCCGGTATGAAAAGTTCTTAATGTTAGTTGAGTCCCTGGTTCCCCAATTGACTGACCCGCAATAATACCTACAGCTTCTCCCAATTCGACCAGGTCACCGTGAGTGGGACTCCGACCATAACATAATTGACAGATCCAAGATGGACTTCTGCAAGTAAATGGAGTTCGAATATATATTGGTTGTGCTCGAAAGGTTATGAATCGATTGACAAGTCCAATTCCAATATCTTGATTTCGGGCGACAATGCATCGTAGACCTATATATATATCGTCTGCTAATACACGACCAATTAGTGTTTGGATAAAAATGCGTTCCGTCATCCCATTTCGAGGACTTACAGAAATACTTCGAATAGTACCACAATCCGTTCTGCGTACAATAATGTGTTGAACTACTTCAACAAGTCTACGTGTGAGGTATCCAGCATCTGATGTTCGTACAGCAGTATCTACAACTCCTTTACGGGCTCCATAGCAAGAAATTATATATTCCGTCAAAGAAAGTCCTTCGCGTAAATTGCTTTGAATGGGTAAATCAATCATTTGTCCTTGGGGATCCGACATTAATCCTCTCATACCGACTAATTGGTGTACCTGAGATGCATTTCCTCTAGCTCCTGAAAAGGACATTAAATGGACTGGATTAGAGGGATCAGTCATCCGAAAATTAGGATTCATTTCTTGTCTCAAATATTCGCTGGTAGCATACCATATTTCAATGGATTGACGTAATTTTTCTACCGCGTGTACATTCCCATAATGATGGTGTCTTTCCAAAATGAAACTTTGTTGTTCAGCATCTTGGACTAACCACCCCTTAGAAGGTATTGTTAAAAGATCATCAATTCCTAATGAAATAGATGTAGCAGTGGCTTGCTGGAAACCCAAAGTTTTAACTTGATCCAGGATGTGTGATGTATATGCCATCCCGAAGTGATCTATTAATCTGCTAATAAGTCGTTTCATGGCAGCTCCATCTATCACTTTATTGTGAAAGACCAGATCGGCCCGTTCTGCCATAAGTACCTCCCTATTCTGCTGAGTAGGATTCTACAATGGGTCTGAGTCAGTGATTTGAAACCTTCCTTTCCTCAATCTTGATTCACGTAGAAATTCAGGAATTATGATATCAGTAAAGCCCTAGCCAAATTCTCATGAGTATCGCCTAATTACTTAGTTTAGCTAACATATGAGTAGGCTCGACAAAACCCCTGTATGGCTTCTTCTATTTCTCGATAAAAAGAAATATGACCAACAGTGGTTCGAATGTATATACAACGGGTTTCTTTTTTTACACTTCTTACTATTAAATAGTGCCTATAAATTTCATGGTAGGTACCAAAAGATTCATATTGAACTTCGATGGGAACTTCCCTTGAGCCAATAATGACACGTTGATCTAGTCGCCATCGGAGCCACAAAGGACTATCTAAATGGATTCGTTTTCGACGATAAGCTCCAAGTGCATCATAGGAACTACAAAAATATGGTTCCTTCTCTTTCGTATACTGATAATTATTATTGCCAACAGTTTTATTTTGATCGTTTTTGCAATTAGATAAATTATACCTATTTGCACAAATACCTCGACGATTCCCGATCGTTAATACATAGAGTCCAATTAGCATATCTTGAGTTGGTACAGAAATGGGATCCCCAATAGCTGGAGACAAGAGATTCATATGAGAAAACATAAGTAAACGAGCCTCTGCTTGAGCTTCTAAAGATAAAGGTACATGAACAGCCATTTGATCCCCATCAAAGTCTGCATTAAAGCCCTTACAAACTAATGGATGTAAACATATAGCACGCCCCTCCACTAAAATGGGTTGGAACGCCTGTATGCCCAATCTATGCAGGGTAGGTGCTCTATTCAGCAATACAGGATGTCCCTGCATGACTTCTTGAAGTATCTCCCATACAATGGGTTCTTTTTCTCGAATTTGACTTTTAGCAATCCCTATGTTGGAAGCAACGTGTTGTCTGATTAGACCACGAATTACAAATGTCTGGAAAAGTTCTATTGCTATTTCT